AATTAGATAGGGAACTAGTAAAGTTCCCTATGCACGAGTCTGTCATTGTACTGGAATAGTTGTACTGTAATATAGGACGAATACCTTGAACTGGTAGAAATAAAATATAAAGAATTAAGTAAGATTCAAAATGGTTTCTTTATAAAGGAAGAAAGATTCTGATTTATTTGATTGATATCAGGAGATCAAATGAGTTCTTCATTCATTCATTGAATGATAAATGACTACAAGCGAAGGAGATACACGATTTAAATAATGGAAAATCCAATATTTCACAATTGTATCTAGAATAACTGGAAAGGTGGAAACAAGACCAGATATAATTTGATCGTTATGAGCCAATCCAAAATCATTGTAGAACGAACCAATTATTAGTTCCCAACCATGAGTCGAGTGAAATCCAATCCATAAATCAGTAACTAAAAGAATCGAAAAAGCTTTTATTGTGTCACTTAAGTTATAGAGGAATTCCTGAACCCAAGAATTAAGAATGACAAGTTCCTCATTACCCAAAATAAAATAACCACTTAGAATAGCGAAAGAGATTATATTTGTCGAGAAATGCAAAATGATATGGAGATGATATTCATTGTGTGTTTTGACCAATTGTATCGTTTCCTTGTGTATTCCTATACGAAGTTTTTGTATATGTGTCTCCGGGTACTCCTTTATCATTTCGTCCAACAGAAAGAGTTCTTCTAATTCTATGAATCTTTCTAGAACGTTTTTCTCTTGAATGATATTCAAGAGAGTTTTGGATTGCCCGGTATTCCACCAATTTGTAACCCAAAGTTCCAGACATTTATTAAATGAGAGAGAAACCCACCAGGGCAAAAATACTATAGATACAAGATATGGGAAAGAAGGCAATGCTTTCTTTTTTTTCATTTTTTATCTGTGAATTGAATCGTTAATGAACCTGCTTCATTCGTTGACTCTATATGATATTTCTCTGAAGCACGAGTTCTATAACAAGGTATTGAACCTATGGGTCTATTCATTCCAATTTTTGTGTCAAAATTGAGTTTAGTTCTTGGATCTAGAAGGAATATAGAAATGGGATAAGGGTTCGCCCTTTTCGGATAAAAAAGAAAAATCAATATTATTCCTAGATATCTCAATTGGGCAAATTTGAATGGGCAAATTCGAAGCAATTTCATCTTCATTTGTTCCTTTCTATGAATACTCGAAAACCCACTTAAAATAACGAATCGGATTTAGAAACGAAAACCCCCCTCAGTTAATTATTTCGAAATGTTTCACCGCCTAGCCACAACCAAGGAAAAAAGGTATCATCAAAATTTTGGGCCTAAAAAGATGAGATTAATTCCGTATTACGAAATAAATGTTCGGATATATTTGATGAATCCCTACTTATTATATTAGCCTTAGATTAGCCTTTTTTCTAGTAGAAATTTTCTAGTAGAAAAGAATTGAGTTGGGATCCATACGCATACGAAATACTTTTGGTATACAAATAAATGGTATACAAAAATTTCTTCTTTTCTTAATTTTCTTCTTTATTATAGTATAGTTTATTATAGTTATTCCATATACGCCCTCCTGCTTTTTTGGTTTATTCTATGGGAGTCGCCACGACAAAGGAAGGAGGAAATAGAATAATCTAACATGTTTTGTTCAAATGAACATTCCAAAAAGACTTCAATTATATTAAAAAGGGAATTAGCAAGTTCCTTCCCCCATGCCGAGAAAACATTTATTCTTTATTGTGTTCAATTCATTTCAAAATACTTCAATTGGTACGCCCAAGAAATAGGCCAATTCGGCAGCTTTTTGTTCAATTTCTCGTGGAGTAAAATTCTCATCAGTACGAGTCAAGGGAATGGCCCCTTGACCTCTGATTTCCATATAAAGGACACGACGAGGATAAAGACCCTCTTTAACCTCAATTCTGATTGATTGGATATCTCTCATAAGGAAGCGAAGGAAGATGCGACGATTTATTCCAGGAAATCCCCAACGAAAAATGCACACAATTCCTTCTTTTCTATCGAATCGGTCATAACCACTACCTACATTCCACAAAATTGTGCACCACAAATAGGAGCTAACGAACAGACCTGCGATCCCGTAAAAAGACATCACGATTCCTTGTGGAAAAAAAATAATTTGCTGAGATGGAAATATGGATATCAGATTCCTACCAAGATAACTGGAAGTTCCAACCGCTAAGAATCCTAGTGAACCTAAAAAAAGGATACAGGCCCAGCAAAAATTACTTGTTTTTCGAGACCCCCTTATAAGTTCTATCCATATATGTTCTGATCGCCAATTCATACTATACTAGATCCAGTTGCATTCGATTGGAATTGAGAGAATAACCCAAATTTGACTTTACCTTTCTTGATCCCGAAGTAACTTTCATCAACTAGCACTATTCTGATGTGGAGTAATTGGTTAGATACATTGACTTTCTATTAAAAATATTTACTGATCCGTTTTTAACCAGCTATATATATATATATATATATATACATGCATTTATGCAGATAGCATGTATCCGCATACATAACAGTTCTTTCATTTGTGTGTGGAAAGAGCCACATATCGTACCATATTGCACTAAAAAAATATCTGTATTATGATACAGTGTTGAAATAAATTGATAGGATTTGGTCCCATTGGATCTAGACAATCTTATTTTTTTGGACATGAAGAGATAAAGAAGCCATTGCAATTGCCGGAAATACTAGGCCCACTAAAGGCACAAAAATAGAGGGTAAGTTGAGATCTGTCATAGAATGGGTGCCTCGATTTAATATTTGTATCTATATATTTGTATCTATTAGAAAGATATCTTATGATATGATAAGTATATCTATTATAAGTAATATTAGGTAATATTGACTATTGTATTTTATATAATATTATACTACTAAGTATATATAAACAATTAAGTATATATAAATATATAATTTATAAATAATATATTTATATTAAAATAGAAATTTGAAATATAAAAATAATATTAAAATATTAAAAAAAAAAAAAAAAGGATAGATAATAAGTGCAAAAATGTAGAACTAAATTAAGTGTACCTATTCATCTTTCTACACGAATATAAATAGGGTAATCTTCTTTTACAAATTTTATTATTCTTCTTCTCCCATCCTTATGTTCTTTCTATCTTTCTTTCTAATCTAATAAGGAGTTTTTTATTTAAAAGGAGTTTTCTTATGAAAATTAAGTTCATTATGAATTCGCGACTCTAAATAATAGGATCCAACAAACAGGGATTCATAGTAAAAATGCGATAGATGTAGAAATTATTTTATTTCATTTCCATATTTGATATTTCTTTTTATTTTGATATTTTTTTTTTTCATTATTGTCTATCTTAATTAATGCGTAAGATAGCCAGATAAAATTCTTTTTATTTCCCCAAATTCGAATTCCTCGGAAAGATAAATTCACTTTTTTATTTTATCCTGTTGATAGAGGTTCATAATACCTAATCATGAATAGGGGTAAGATAAAAAATAGATCTGGATCCGGAAGAAAAAAAAATTATCCGAAACTTCTGACTCTTACTAGAAAGTGTAACTTATATCACCAAAGAACATTTTTCTTAGTTTTTTTTTTATTATGATGAACTAAATACTTGTTCGCTACAAACAAAATAACTGAATCTAGTGCTAGACTTTAATTTTTTGAATTTTGATTCAAGGGAAAGAAACCATGGAGCTGAAATAACTCACTTAGAACACCTTTTAAAGGATTACGTGGTACGATTGGGTCGAATAAGCCTTTATGGAATAAATACTCAGCCGCTTGTGAACCATCGGGTACTGTCTTATTCAATGTTTGTTCAATTACTCTTTTACCCGCAAATGCAATGTACGCATTAGGTTCAGCAATAATGATATCTCCCAACATACCAAAACTGGCTGTTACTCCACCGGTTGTAGGAGATGTAAGGACTGGTACATAGAATAACTTTTTAGTGGATTGGTAATCATATGAAGCAGAAGATATTTTAGCCATTTGCATCAAGCTCAAACTTCCTTCTTGCATGCGTGCTCCTCCAGAAGCACACACAATAATGACAGGTAGAGATCGATTAGTAGCATACTCAATCAAACGAGTGATTTTCTCACCTACTACAGATCCCATACTACCTCCCATGAACTGAAAATCCATAACCCCAATTGCTGTGGGAATACCGTTTAGTTGACCTATGCCTGTTTGAACAGCTTCAGTTAAACCTGTCTTTCTTTGATAAGAATCAATACGATCTTTATAAGGTTCCTCTTCTGAATGAAATTGAATGGGGTCCATAGAAACCATATCTTCATCCATAGGATCCCAAGTGCCCGAATCAATCGAAAGTTCGATTCTATCTGAACTACTCATTTTCAAATGATATCCACACTGTTCACAAATATTCATTTTTGACCTAAGAAGTTTTTTATAATTTAATCCATAACAATTTTCGCATTGAACCCATAAATGTCTGTATTTTTTATTTATATCGAAATCATTAGATCTTCCTCTTATATTGAAATCACTGCCATTATTACGAGTTCTTATACTAAAACTTCCACTTTCACTACCACTTACATTTTCAGTACAAATGAAACTATAAATGTAACTGTCACTGTAATTGTCAGTACCACCTGAAATGGAACTATTAATACTGACTTCAAAACGAAGATAACTATTAATGCAACTATTAATGTGATTAGTCCAACTAGATTGAGTATCATACATGTAATGATAATAGTAGTGATTGTTTCTCTTAGACCCCCTATTCAAAAAACTAGAAAAAAAACCTTCTAATTCACTCAGAAAAGAACTATCATTGTCAATCTCAAAACTATGATTTTCAATATCAAAATATACGGAATAACTGTCACCATTACTATCCCTAACTAAAAAAGTGTCATCAGAGATCAAACTCCAAATATCCCTGATACCAAATAAATAATCAACATTACTGAAACTATAACTAACACTATCACTCCAATTTTTCTCCGTAT